AAGTCCCACAGCCAATCCAGCAGCAATAACGGAAGCGGCAGAAATCAATGGATTCATATTAAGTTCCTCGCACCAAAAAAAAGAAATGGTTAATGATACAATCAACCGATGAATTATTACTTCATTATTCCATCACTTAAGATCTATCCGAAAAAAAAAAAAGAACTAAGAACTCTGAATTGAAATAATAATATTACTGAATCATCAGAGCTACTTCGATATCTCGTTTTTAGTTCCTATCCGTGGAGTCTTTGTAAATCTATACGGTTCCAGTTCTTCCATTTCTTTGTTCCGAACCATTCCATTCTTTCAATTCTTCGCTCTTTCTCTTCTATATGCATGCTTGACTTCATTTGTTTATTCATTCAATCCACAGTCACAGATAAAACGGAAGGGCTTGCATTGGAATCCGTCTAAATTCAGTGGGATGGGAAATAATATATATGGATAGCCCATATATAACTAGTGAATATCTAATATCACATATACATTGTTTCTTTAATAATGTAAACCATCCGTATCTTCTATTGAACCGGATTCTAGAATCATTCTTCGAAACATATACAGGGATTGGCTTAGAGCCCTTACATATACCCAGCTCGACCCCCCTTACTTTTTTTTAATTCTCTAATATCATACATTTTTTTTTTTGCTCCTATTCTAGATCGTATATACCGGTATGAGTTGGGATAAGCTTTTTTTTAAGACCATTTCGGAAGCTAGTCAATGATGACCCTCCATGGATTCACCTATATAAGCTGCGGCTAAAGTTGCAAAAATAAGAGCCTGAATTCCGCTTGTGAATAATCCAAGGAACATGACAGGTATAGGAACCACCGAAGGTACTAAAGAAACAAGAACAACAACTACTAATTCATCCGCTAATATATTCCCGAAAAGTCGAAAACTAAGTGATAAGGGTTTTGTGAAATCTTCTAGGATGTTAATTGGTAAAAGTATTGGAGTTGGTTGAATGTATTTACCGAAATAACCCAATCCTTTTTTGGTAAGACCCGCATAGAAATATGCCACTGACGTAGGTAAAGCTAAAGCAACAGTAGTATTTATATCATTCGTGGGTGCAGCTAACTCTCCATGCGGTAACTGTATGATTTTCCGGGGTAAAAGGGCACCTGACCAGTTAGAAACAAAAATAAATAGGAACATAGTTCCAATAAAGGGAACCCAAGGACCATATTCTTCTCCAATCTGAGTTTTGCTCAAGTCTCGAATGAATTCGAGGACATATTCGAAGAAATTCTGACCGTCGGTTGGAATGGTTTGTGGATTCCGAACAGCTATAGTGGCTGAACCTAATAAGATAGCAATTACAACCCAAGAAGTGATAAGTACTTGGGCATGGACTTGGAAACCCCCTATTTGCCAATAAAAATGTTGGCCTACTTCCACATCGGATATATCATATAAAACTTTTAGTGAGTTGATGGAACAGGGTAAAACATTCATATTGCCCTCTGACATAAATAGAACTTAAAAAGGAATTATTTTGATTCAGCCATCTCGTATCTCTTTCTCAACTCGTCTACTTTGAATCAATCGTATATTTCGGATCCCAAGTGATCACATAATATCCCCAGTGATTTTGATCTCTTTTTTGAGACTCAGGGATAGTAACCGATTCAATCAATTTATGGAGTTTCCAAAGTCATTGACTTATCCTATTATTAATCAACAATTTCTTATATAGCTAGAACCGCCCTCACAAATTGCGGATACTAATTTGTTAAGAATCAATCGGATTGAAGCTATAGCGTCATCGTTCGCTGGAATCGGAATATTTGCGAGATCCGGGTCACAATTTGTATCGATTAAACAAATTGTTGGAATCCCCAAAGTGAGACATTCTCGAAGAGCCGTATATTCTTCTTGCTGATCAACGATGATTACAATATCGGGTAACCCCGTCATATATTTGATCCCGCCCAGATAGGTTTGCAAGTGAGATAATTGCCTCTTCAACATTGCTACATCTCTTTTCGGGAGACAGTTGAGTTTCCCCGTATTTTGTTCCGATCTCAAGTTCCTGAACCTATGAAGTCTCATTTCTGTAGTGGACCAATTTGTTAACATACCACCGAGCCATTTTTTATTAACATAATGACACCGAGCCCTTATTGCAGCTGATGCTACTAAATTGGCTGCTTTATTTTTGGTACCAACTATTAAGAAGTGTTTTCCTATACTTGCTGCATCAAAAACTAAATCACAGGCTTCTGACAAAAAACGAGCAGTTCGAGTAAGATTTGTAATATGAATACCTTTACGCTTTGAAGAGATGTAAGGTGCCATTCTAGGATTCCATTTCCTAGTACCATGGCCAAAATGAACTCCTGCTTTCATCATCTCTTCAAAATTCATGTTCCAATATCTTCTTGTCATTTCTCCCCACATTTTCTCTCTCTTTTTTTTTTTTTTATTTAAGAGGTACCTGAAATAAATAATTGTTCCGACGGAACCTTCTACCGGAGATTGACCGTTA